TTCGTAAAAAATCGAATCGTTTAAACCATGATCATGAGCAAACGCATAAATATACTCCTGAAAAAGAAACGGATATAGGAAGTGTTGTTGCCGAGATCTATCTTTTTCTAAATATCCTTGTAATTCTTCCATTTACATTTCTACTTGAGCCAGAGGCAGGAGGTTTTTCTTGGTTTATCAAATGATACATACATAGTGCAATATGGTCAGAACAGGGTATTATGTATTGTATTATGTATATAGTATAGTAAGAAAAAAATATATACCCCGGAAAAGAAAGAGGGAGTCCAATCAACAGATCTTTTTACCTTCCTTTTCTATCCAATTGGTTTATGTTCGTTATAATTACAACAGGAGAAAAAATCCTTTATTTTTGCAACCCAATCGCTCTTTTGACTTTGGAATAAATTCTCTTTATCAATATACTGTTTCTTCTACACATCCGTCTACAATCCATAATAAAGAATAATTAGGATTCTGAAAAAAAAAAAAAAGAAAAAATCAATGGTTCACTCACAGGAGAACCCACTCTTTCCCGCATTAGGCACTAATTCATTTTTAACGTCTAATTAGATCGGGTAATCATTCCAATTAAGAACATAAGCTCGTTGCTTTTTATTTTACCAGAATTGGAGCCATAGAGCTCTATCCATTTATTCACTAGACCCAACTATAAATGTGAATTTCTTTTGTCCCCTTCCAAAAATAAAAACAATCTTTTGGAACTGTAATGATCCGGTAAGGATAAAGTCAAAGCTCTACTTTAACTTTGACTTTCATTTCAAATTAAATAAATTAATAAAATCTAATAAAATAATAAATTTATTTTATTACGACATGCTGTTTTTTCCATTCATTACCCTTGAGGATCAGTCGTGGTCTTATAGACTATACCAATAGTCTGGACGAATTCGTTGCTTCATCCAAATGTGTAAAAGATCATAGTCGCACTTAAAAGCCGAGTACTCTACCGTTGAGTTAGCAACCCGGATAAATAGGATATGTGGATACGATCGAAATATAAAAATCAATTGAATTGCACTGCACGACCCTATCAAAACATTGAACTAGCAACACATCGAAAAGAAAGATTTTCTGATCAATTAGAAACACAAAATACCAAAATTAGCAGATCGGATTAAAAAAATTCCTAATCAAAATGTAAAAATTATGAAAGACCACCCATTTTTTATCAAATTCTTTTTTGATTTTCCCTAAGAAAATACATCTTGTATGAGAGTAAATGCAGCAAGGCAAACCCATCATTTGAGTGAAGGAAACAAAAAAAACCAATATGGGGTGGGGATAAACAGCCCTATTTATCTACGATCGAATTATATTTGTTCGATACACCATTGTCAATATAAAAGCAATGTTGAGAAAGTAAATCAAGTAAATAAAATAAAGACTTGTGTTGGATTGGCACAACATAAATAAGAAATTGGAATGGAAAAAATTAAGGAAAAGGTAAATAAAAAATCCCCGGTTTATTCAATCAATAAAAGTACGATAAGCAAGCTTAACCCCTTGTTTGTTGTTAAATTCAATTCCCCCACCAAAATATGAATAAAGCAAGAAAAAGGAAAATGGTGTGTAAATAAAAATAATTACACAAGGATAGATACTAGTTACCCTTCCCTACTTTATTTTATTTATTTAATAATTTTGTTTTTTCCTTTAATTAACTCAAAGTTCTTTCTTTAAAGAATTCTGCCTTCTTTAAAATATCATAAACAGTTCCTGTAGGTTGAGCACCTTTTTCAAGGAAATATAGAATAGCAGGAACATTTAAATAAGTTTGATTCTTTATCGGATCGTAAAAACCTACTTTTCGAAGATCTCTTCCTTCTCTTCGGAATCGAACATCAATTGCAACGATTCGATAGATGGCTCATTGGGATAGATGTAAATAAACAATGCCCCCCCTAGAAACGTATAGGAGGTTTTTTCCTCATACGGCTCGAGAAAAATGATTCCAATTTCTGTATATAATAGCAAATGGATCCATAAAATCATGAATTTTACTATAATTTGAATTGAATACTTTTTTCTTCTTCCTTACAGAAAAAGGAAGAAATCTCATTCATACTCATAACTCAAGTTGGGTAATTCTGACAAGAAAATCCTTAGACATTTATTGAGCCGTCTCTAAACTCTTTTGTTTGTCTCATTTCGAATCTATTTTTATTCCTCAGTCTGATCCAATTGTTGAGACAATTGAAAATAGTGTTTCCTTGTTTCGGAATCCTTTATCCTTGCTTTGTGAAATCATTGGGTTTAGACATTACCTCGGGGATCCTTATTCTTTTCAAAATGGCAGCAACATACCTTTTTTTGTTATTTCTTTCTATATAAATAGAATACGAATGATTGATTCCCTTGTGATACACTTTTCATCGAAATAGTTTTACCAATTTAGAAAAATTGGACTTTTCAAACTTGTTCTGAATTTGAACCTTTCGATTTAGAATTTATATATAGTGAGGATATACTTACAGAGTTGGTCTAACTTATTGATTTTCACTAACCCTAGATTCTTTCCCTTGAAAAATGAATCAATCCTTTCTTCTCGAGCTTCATCATGTACTATTTACTTATAACCCAACACAAATTAGGTTCCGGGCAGAACAGAACAAACTATGTCGAGCCAAGAGCATCTTCATTACTATAGAAGATGGCGGATGTAAAAATCCACAGCCGACCATGTCCTTCAAGTCGCACGTTGCTTTCTACCACATCGTTTCAAACGAAGTTTTACCATAACATTCCTCTAATTGAAATTTCAAAGCGGTATGGAATTGATTCAATATAAAATCATGAATAGTCATTGGTTCAACCGGTATATAATATTTCTATCTACGGATAAATAAGTATTTATCCAGATAAGGGTCAGCAAGGATCGAATTTATTTAATTTAACCCCATATTCTATCATATGAATTGAATGAAAATAAAGATATTAAATTTTACCCACATTTGACACTTGATTCCGTTTGTGAGAAACCAAACGAATTCTCAGATATGATTCTTAGAACCATTCTGAAAATTAATAAGAAAAGATTTTTCCCTTTAACAAATTATTGTTTCACGTGGAATGCAGTGTGATCCCATCTTTCGTTTCATGAAAAACGATCTGGGACGGAAGGATTCGAACCTCCGAATAACGGGACCAAAACCCGCTGCCTTACCGCTTGGCCACGCCCCATTTTGATTTCTATTCGATATTAATCAACACTAATATTGGTATTGGTTATTCGTCAATCCCAACCCAAATACACAAAAACATATGGGATATTTTGTTGCTAGGATTCAAGACATGTAGATATAGAATCAAAAAAATTCATTGATCATTACATAGAATTCAATTAAGATATTGTATGAAAGTTGAATTCCTTATATTCTCATTTTAGAATGATAATGGGGGGAGGGATTTTTTATTTGGGAAAGTCCGAACCGAAGAAAAAGAAGGATTTCTTGATCTGCCTTTTTCATTTTTCCCTTATAAAAATAACTCAAAATTATCTAATCCACAAGAACGAAATGCTTGTTATGCTTAATATCTTTAGTTTAATTGGTATCTGTCTTAATTCTGTCCTTTATTCGAGTAGTTTTTTCTTCGCCAAATTGCCCGAAGCTTATGCCATTTTCAATCCAATCGTAGATGTTATGCCTGTCATACCTGTACTCTTTTTTCTCTTAGCCTTTGTTTGGCAAGCCGCTGTAAGTTTTCGATGAAATCTTTAATACTCTGCTAAATTGATGATGTATTCGATAAAAAAATTCTAAAAATTGATCAGATAAGTCTTACATTACGAACCCTCGATTCAAAAATAGAAATTCTTGTATATTGAATGAATAACCGCAGCGATGAATTTGGATCAGCCTTTTCCCCGTTCTGACCTTCCGGTGAGTATGGACTATTAGGTACTCCACAATACCTAATTATTGATATGACAAGAAATTTCGGGTAACGAATGAATCAAAATCTTATTACAAAAAAATTCGTTTTATTTTTCATTTTTTGGGGTGTCAAAACAAAAAAAATGGTATATGTGGTAAAAAATAGGCAATCTATTCCCCTTTTTCAAAAAAAAAATGATCTTGGAGATTGTGTAATGCTTACTCTCAAACTCTTTGTTTACACAGTAGTGATATTCTTTGTTTCCCTTTTTATCTTTGGATTCTTATCTAATGATCCAGGACGCAATCCTGGACGTGAGGAATAAAAAATTTCTAGTTTTTTTTTGCTTTTTTCCAAATTAATTCTTAATAATCTTATTTGTTTCATACATTTAACTATGATAAAATCAAGGGATGAGAATCTTTTCAAATTCGAAAATACCAAGTGATCAGAGAAAGCGGAAAGAGAGGGATTCGAACCCTCGGTACAAATAATTCGTACAACGGATTAGCAATCCGCCGCTTTAGTCCACTCAGCCATCTCTCCTAATTCCAAATTGAAAATTTGTTATGTGATGTAACACGTGAAATAAAGATTGATAAAAATCCACCTTCTTCTCTTTATTTTCTTTTTTCATTTGATTTTTATTTATTTAATCTTATTTAACTTTATTATTATTATTTATTTTATTATATTATTCAATTTTAATAAAAAAAATATTATTAAAATTGAAATTAGAAATATTCTAAAATATTCTAATAAATAATAGAAATTTTTAAAATAGCTATTAAAATTTAAACTTAAACAAAGTATTTAATATTTAGATAAAATAATTTAAATAAAATAAAAGTAAAGGTATATATTTATACTAAGAGGTATATATTTATTATAGTATAAATATATTATGTATAATAAAATATGTAAAAATATGTATAAGAAATATAAGAAAAATAAGAAAAAGATAGAAAAAAGCAATTGATCAGGAATTCAATATAGATAATGACTCAAAACGGATCTCCTCAATAGAAAGAATATCTTAGTTCTTTGATTTTATATGAAAGGTTTATTCTCCCGGCCTTATCTGCTTAAGTACTGGCCGG